TTCGGAGATCAAATTAGATCGATCGTTAATTCCTATCGAACTAGCTAATATACCATATACACGTATTTCTTTCCTAATGGAAACCAACCCTTCATCCATCTTAGAGCCAATCGGATTTGAGAATCATTCGTCGAAACAGCCACAAGAGTTGGCTTAGCGCCATTCAATTCGATCCCCTCTTCGAACCAGCCCATTTTTGATTTTTTAGAAATTCCGTTTTTGTCAATTATTCTTTCCCGCTCTTTATCATGATCCTGCATGGATACAATCAAAAAGGACAAATTGATTCGTACCGACTCATTGCGTAAAAAGTGATTGATCAAAGTTCATTCCATTTCGTATTTATTACAAATTTTTGGGCCCCTCGTTGAATCAAATCAATTGAAAAGGAAATCATTCTAGTTGACGATTGGGATTGGTCAACCCATAGAAAAAATATTCATTGAAGGGAGATATCGATATAAGTGGACCAAAGGCTAATTTTTGGCAAAAGATCTTTTCGATCTCTTTCCTTTTTTTTACAATTCTCTGTTCAATAGCCTAATCTTTTTTGCTATTACTCTAAATCGTATATAGTGTAGGTATAGATATTGTTTTTTCAAAGTCGATTAGTTTGAGCCGCGCCTATATTGCCTTCGTCGAAGCTAAAAAAGACTCTTTCGAAAACTAGTCAATGGTGGCCCTCCATGGATTCACCTATATAAGCCGCGGCTAAAGTTGCAAAAATAAGAGCTTGGATACCACTTGTAAATAATCCAAGGAACATGACAGGGATAGGAACCACTAAAGGTACTAACGAAACAAGAACAACAACTACTAATTCATCAGCTAATATATTTCCAAACAGGCGAAAACTAAGTGATAAGGGCTTTGTGAAATCTTCTAAGATGTTAATAGGTAAAAGGATTGGAGTTGGTTGAATATATTTCCCGAAATAAGCTAACCCTTTTTTAGTAAGACCCGCATAGAAATATGCCACTGACGTGAGTAAAGCCAAAGCAACCGTAGTATTTATATCATTCGTGGGTGCGGCTAACTCCCCCTGAGGTAATTGTATGATTTTCCAAGGTAAAAGAGCGCCCGACCAATTAGAAACAAAAATAAAGAGAAACATAGTTCCAATAAAAGGAACCCAAGGACCGTATTCTTCTCCAATTTGAGTTTGACTCACATCTCGAATGAATTCAAGGACATATTCGAAGAAATTCTGAACGCCGGTCGGAATGGTTTGTGGTTTCCGAACAGCTAGCGCAGCGGAACCTAATAAGATAGCAATTACAACCCAAGAAGTAATCAGTACTTGGCCGTGAACTTGGAAACCCCCGATTTTCCAATAGAAATGTTGGCCTACTTCCACACCGGATATCTCGTATAACCCTTTTAGTATGTTGGTGGAACCTGATAAAAGATTCATATTGCTCTCTGACAAAAAGAAAACTTTAAACGCAATTATTTTGATTCAACCATCTTTTTCTTGACTTAACTACTTGAATCGTATATTTGGAATACCAACTAATCCCACTCTATGCCCAGTTCTTTTTATCTCGTTTTTGAGATTCAGAAATAGGAAGCGATTCGATAAATCTATGAGGGTTCCGAAACGACATAAGTTCTTTTTCTTCTTATTAATTACGAATTTATTAGAGACTCAGAACGGCCCTCACGAATTGCGAATACTAATTTGTTAAGAATAAATCGGAGGGAAGAGATAGAATCATCATTCGCTGGAATCGAAATATCTGCGAGATTGGGGTCACAATTTGTATCGATTAAACAAATTGTTGGAATTCCTAAAGTGATACATTCCCGAAGAGCCGTATATTCTTCGTGCTGATCAACGATGATTACAATATCGGGTAAGTCTGTCATATATTTAATCCCGCCAAGATATCTTTGCAAGTGAGATAATTGTCTTTTCAAGATGGCCGCATCTCTTTTTGGAAGACGATCCAATCTTCCTGTTTTTTGTTTGGTTCTCAAGTCTCTAAACTTCTGAAGTCTCGTTTCTGTAGTCGACCAATTCGTTAACATCCCGCTGAGCCATTTTTTATTAACATAATGACACCGAGCCCTTATTGCAGCCCGTAATACTGAATCAGCTGCTTTTTTTTTAGTGCCAACAATTAAGAATTGTTTTTTCCTACTGGCTGCATCAAAAACCAAATCACAAGTTTCTGATAAAAAACGAGCAGTTTTAATAAGATTTGTAATATGCCTACCTTTACGCTTTGCAGAGATATAAGGTGCCATTTTAGGATTCCATTTTCGAATATCATGGCCAAAATGAACTCCCGCTTCCATCATCTCTTCCAAATTTATGTTCCAATATCTTCTTGTCATTTCTTCCCACACTCCTCCCTCTTTTTGTTTGTTGAAAACAACAAAAAGAGACGAGGTACCCTGAAAAAAAAGTGTTCCGATGGAACCTTTCCTTCTACCAGAGATTGGCCCGAAAGACAGGGCCAAGCCGTTCTTCTTTTCTATTCATTATTATTTTGATTACTCTTACCAAATCAAATGACTGGATCAAATCCAAATATCGATCCTTTTAAACTCAAAAGGGCGAATCTGCTCTTAGGAATCATTAAATACTAGAAATGATTGTTCTGATGTATCGTGGAAATTCTTTGAAAGGAAAGAATCAAATAAGGTTTTGTGGTGAACTAAAATATCTCTCATTTCCCCCTCGAATAGATTCTTCTCTTTTATTTCCAAGGGAAGATGCTTATGTTGCTTTGGAGGGTGCACTAATCCTTTGCCTTTGAATCCAGTACCAACCGGTATCATTCCCCCCAGAACAACGTTCTCTTTCAGGCCTTTCAACCAATCGATACGACCCCGGAGAGCCGCTTTTGCTAAAACTCGAGCAGTTTCCTGAAAACTCGCTTCAGATATGAAACTTTGAGTATTCAGAGACGCTCTGGTTATTCCCAATAAGACAGCTCGGTAACAGATCGCTTCTTCCAAAGCGCGTCCCATTCGTTCCGCTCGCAACAATCCAACGAGTTCTCCGGGTAAAAAAACATTAGATAGTCCGTCTTCTGAAACCAACACTTTGGAGGTTATTTGACGGACAATAATTTCGATATGCCTATTATGTATCTGCACGCCCTGGGATCGATAAACCTTTTGGATCTTATTAACTAAAGAGATACGACTTTGCACTATAGTTAGCTCAGCACCAATCAAGAATCCCCAAGGAATTCCAAGAATTCTTATTATACATTTGTTCCAACCCTCCACCCTCTTTTTGAGATTCATTGATATTGAAGCAATTGAACGCACTTCTAACACTTGTTCCACTTTTGGAAGACCTTGCGTTATATCACCAGATCTTGATTTTTCATAGATAAATGTAACTAATGTATCTCCTTTAGAAAGCATTTTCCCATAATGACCACGCACAGTTGCCCCTGGGGTAGCCAAAAAGGGCTTAGCTGATCGTATTATTACAGAGTCAACTTGAACAATTAGAACTTGACCCGATTTTAGATGCGGTCCTTTTTTGGCTATCCGTACATTTTCACAAATAAACTGCCCAAGACTAATGATTGTAGATGACTTTTCACAACAAGTGTAATGCAAAAAATCCCAATTTAAATCAAATGGATTCAAAATGATGTTCTTGCGCGGATCGGGCTTCACAATTTTCCCATTTTCATCCATTAAAAAATATTGAAGTACTTGAAAAGTCGGTTTCAAATTGTCAAGTTGGAAATAGTTAGTTACCAAGATCTGATTAGAAGTTATTAAATGTGAAAATGAATAAAAATTCGCAATTTGAAGGCCTGTTCCTAAAGGACCCAACAATTTCCTAGTTGAAATTGGGGGGTCCTTGTGACTGAATTCTTTTATCACATCAGGAGACTTTACATCGTTGAATGGACCTAGTCGCGAACAAGAACAATTGGATGCTGACAAAATTATCAAAGATTGGCATTCCTTATTTTGATTCAACAACGTATGGATAGTTCCTTGATGTTGGGTAAGGGATTCTCGAATCCTTGCTCTGGAATAGGAATAAATGGAAGAAAAGGGGTTGATCCTGGTGCAATCTGATTCACTCTCGGAGATCAACCCTGAACCCGATAGATCAGTCCTTTTGATAGTATACGAAATAGGCGATTTTGCTAAGTCGATTCTTAGAAAATCTTGAATCAAACCATTTGTCCTTATTTCAACAAAGGAAGCACGGGCCTCGTCGCTAGAAGAACTTTTTTTGTCTTGGTCCCAATTCAATACTAAACAAGTCCGAACTAATTGAATACCTGTCTCCGAACTTGCCCGAATTAGCGTGCCGTTTTCATAAAAGATATAATTGACAATGTGAAGTTGTACATTATCCCTTTCTTGCAGTATATCCGGGGGTAAAAGTCTTACTAAATTTATCCCATCCGTTATTTCATATGTGATTACAGGTCGAACTAAAACAAAATAGTTTCTCTTGTTAAGTGTGAGCCGTTGGATATAGAGCCATTTTTTGTTTTCCTTGGAATTTCTCTTTCCTGTTCTTGGTGGTATCAAAACGCCACTATGTTGGGAGATCCTTGCTGTCTTTCCAGGAAAATGGATCTCTCCAGAAAAGATTCGAAGTTCAATTCTTTTTTTTTTTCTCTCCACTCGGACTAACCCGCCTACTCGGCTTCTTGTCTTTAAAGTGATTGGTGTATCTCCTCTAATAATACTATTGTTTCGTACCAGTATCAAAGAAGATTCGGGTAAGAGATGCACTTCCTCGGGAATAAAAAAAAATCGATCGACTTTTATTGGGTCTTTTGGCTTTAATTCCGTGACTCCCCCATACTCAATGAAATCCTCTTTTTTAACGATTGACTGCATTTCGATTGTTTCATATTTAGTAATTCCCGAGTGCTTTCTTCTATATTGCGGATCATCGAAATATGCAAGAATACTGTTTTTACGGAAAATCCCATTGCTCGGTATTTCAATTGAGATCCCCAAAGAGGGTGTTAGTTCATTTTCGCGTTCTTGAATCGCTT